CCAATGCGCGAGATCTTGTAGCACTTATCAATGAGGCCCTATCAATTAGTATTACACAGAAGAAATCCATTATAGAAACTAATACAATTAGATCAGCTCTTCATAGAAAAACTTGGGATTTTCGATCCCAGATAAGATCGGTTCAGGATCATGGGATCCTTTTCTATCAGATAGGAAGGGCTGTTACACAAAATGTACTTCTAAGTAATTGCCCCATAGATCCTATATCTATCTATATGAAGAAGAAATCATGTAAGGGAGGGGATTCTTATTTGTACAAATGGTACTTCGAACTTGGAACGAGCATGAAGAAATTAACGATACTTCTTTATCTTTTGAGTTGTTCTGCCGGATCGGTCGCTCAAGATCTTTGGTCTTCATCCAGACACGATGAAAAAAATTGGATCACTTCTTATGGATTCGTCGAGAACGATTCTGATCTAGTTCATGGCCTATTACTATTATTACTATTAGAAGTAGAAGGCGCTCTGGCTCTGGCGGGATCCTCACGGACAGAAAAATCTTGCAGTCAGTTTGATAATAATCGAGTGACATTACTTCTTCGGTCCGAACCAAGGAATCAGTTAGATATGATGCAAAATGGATCTTGTTCTATCGTTGATCAGAGATTTCTATATGAAAAATACGAATCGGAGTTTGAAGAAGGGGAAGGGGCCCTCGATCCGCAACAGATAGAGGAGGATTTATTCAATCACATAGTTTGGGCTCCTAGAATATGGCGATTTGATTGTATCGAAAGGCCCACTGAATTGGGATTTCCCTATTGGACTGGGTCATTTCGGGGCAAATGGATCATTTATCATAAAGAGGATGAGCTTCAAGAGAATGATTCGGAGTTCTTGCAGAGTGGAACCATGCAGTACCAGACACGAGATAGATCTTCCAAAGAACAAGGCTTTTTTCGAACAAGCCAATTCATTTGGGACCCTGCGGATCCATCCTTTTCCCTATTCAAAGATCAGCCCTCTGTCTCTGTGTTTTCACGTCGAGAATTCTTTGCAGATGAAGAGATGTCAAAGGGGCTCATTGCTTCCCAAACAAATCCTCCTACATCTATATATAAACGCTGGTTCATCAAGAATACGCAAGAAAAGCACTTCGAATTGTTGATTCATCGCCAGAGATGGTTTAGAACCAATAGTTCATTATCTAATGGATCTTTCCGTTCTAATACTCTATCCGAGAGTTATCAGTATTTATCAAATCTGTTCCTATCTAACGGAACGCTATTGGATCAAATGACAAAGACATTGTTGAGAAAGAGATGGCTTTTCCCGGATGAAATGAAACATTTGATTCATGTAACAGGAGAAAGATTCCCCATTCCTTAGCCGTAAAGATATGTGCCCATGAAAAGGGGATTAAGTGGAACAGAATTGGCCGGATGGTAGAGTCGTGGAAACACTTGTTTCTTCCATCTTTTTGGCCTTAGCTCCATGGAACAATATGCTACTGCTGAAACATGGAAGAATTGAAATCTTAGATCACTATGTGTGGATGATATGAACTGCCTAAACAAGAATTCTTGAACGGCGAAAGAGCCTATTACTCGCTACATCAAACAATTTCTACTAATGAAACCATGTCAATCCATCGGAAAATACGCATGTCCGCTGAAATGGTTGTTGCTATCTGCTCCAATAACGAATCATTGGTTTCATTGAATAACTAAAGAAGATAGATAGACCTTTCTCTTCGTCTCAGGTCGATGGATCTCCTCAATTGGAAGATCTCCCTCCCATATGGATAATACACATTCCAGTTGACCGAGCCTAATTCTAATTGCTTTGTTCCGAAGCAAAGATATCCACGTAGGCGGGTTCGTCCTATTCAGATATTCACGACCAAGAGGTACGATCCTCTTTCGGATAGGCTGGAATGCCAACAGACGTCTGTCTATTCTCTAATTCACCCGACCCCATTTTAAGAACGTCCAGTGCCAAAGTCACTGAATGGGTAAGTCGCCAATCCCTAATGTAATGTACTTTCTTTGCTGGGTTACGGGTACTGGTGGGTATTTTACCAGAGGTTTCTATCAATCTACCTTGTGCGATTCCTGTTGAATCCTATACTCGGGGGGTGCGCGCAGGGTGGGCGATTTCCAAACGGACTCCTATAGAGAAGATCACCAAGATTTCGTGATCCGCTGCCGATTCCAACAGCTCGGACTCGGATCGTGAGGATCGCCGGAATACTTCGTATCAACAGATAAGATACTCGTCAATATTGATTAGATCCGAAATCTGTTATGAAATTGCTCATGAAATGAGCATTCTCAATATTATGCCTTGAAGAGGACTCGAACCTCCACGCTCTTTAGCACGAGATTTTGAGTCTCGCGTGTCTACCATTTCACCATCAAGGCATAATCGTATTCCATGAATATGATATCTATCTAGTGTGATATATGGAATATATGACAAAGGTGGAGTGTTGGAGTATTTCTATCGATCGGTCATGTCATATAGGCCCGAGTCAG